ATTAAATATTTTTGTAAATAATAATAAAAAAACAATAATAATTTTGTTTATTTATTAAATTAAACTTTTTTTAATGAACATATTTTTATCAATAATTTTTATATTATTTGGTAGATCTTTAGTATTTTATAGTCTATCTCCATATTTTTCAGCAATTGGCTTAATAATAGTTTCAATTTCAGGATGTCTTTTACTTTCTCAACTAAAAATAAGATTTTTAGCTTTAATCCTTTTACTTATTTATATAGGAGGTATGTTGATTGTTTTTATTTACTCAAGAGCTTTAACAAAAGATCGATTTCCTACTATTAGAAACTCAAATGAAATAATAATTTTATCTTCATTCTTAATTTTTTGAACAGCAATTTTATTTAAAAAAAAAAAATGAAAAAAAATAAAACTAAAAAAAAAACTATCAAAATCAATTGATATAGAAGGAGCTTCTTATTTATTTCATATTTCAATGATACCATTTTTTATATTAACAGGATATATACTTTTAATAGCATTAATAGCTGTTTTAAACATTTCTTTTAAAAAAGAAAATCTTGCACTTAAAGCTATATAATTTAAATAAAGATTAATAGAGTAAAAAATACTATACTAGAAAAAGAAAAAAGAATATAATACTTTATATAACCTCTATAAAAATACTGACCTATAGAAGAACTACTATAAACTAAATTTCCTCTTCCTTGAGGTCCTAAACCTTCAAATCATCCACGATCTAATAACCGACTTCCACTAAATAAAGAAAAATAAAAATATAAATAAGAAAATAATAAATGAATAAAATACAAAAAAAATCAATGACATGACAAAAATCAATAAAATAAAGAAAAATAAGAATATGAACTATATCTAATATATAAACCTACTCCTACTATTATTCCTATAATTATTAAAAACATTACTATTTCCTTCAAAAAAAAAGGTAAAACAAAAACAACAGAAGGAAAAACATAATTACAAAAAAACCAACCAGAAAAAATAGTTCCAAATCCTAAACGAATAATAGAAGAAACTAATTTTCATTTTTCTTCAGAAAATGGAAGTAAAGAATTTTTTAACATAGGATTTATAAAACAATAAACTATTATACGAAAACTATAAACAACAGTAAAAAATGAAGAAATAAAAGCAAAAAAAACTCCTAAGAATCTTGAAAAACTAATTAATCCTAATTCTAATATTAAATCCTTAGAATAAAATCCAGCTAAAAAAGGAGTACCAATTAAAGCAAAACTCCCTAAAAAAATACAAGAACCTGTTATAGGTAAAATATAAAATAAACCTCCCATCTTACGAATATCTTGCTCTTTTTTTAATCTGTGAATTATACTTCCAGAACAAAGAAAAAGCATAGCCTTAAAAAAAGCATGAGTACAAATATGAAAAAAAGCAATAAAATATCTTTCTAAACCAATGGAAAAAACCATTAAACCTAACTGACTAGTAGTAGAATAAGCAATTATCTTCTTTATATCATATTGAACCAAAGCTATACTAGCAGCTATAAAAGAAGTTATTCCCCCCAAAAAAAGACAAAATCTACAAAAAAAAGAAGAAAATTTTATTAAAACTCCTAAACGTATAAGAAAAAAAACACCAGCAACAACCATAGTTGAACTATGAAGTAAAGCAGAAACAGGAGTAGGACCTTCCATAGCAGCAGGTAATCAAGGATGAAACCCTATCTGAGCAGACTTAGCAATACTAGCTAACAAACCACTAAATAAAATTCCTTTAATTAATAAACTACTTGATCTATCTAATAAACTAGAAATTTCTAACAAAGATCAACTTTTAAAATTAATTAAACATAAACTAAGAAGAAATAAAAATCCAATATCCCCTATACGATTATAAATTACAGCTTCTAAAGCAGCTCTTTTAGCTTCAATTCGAGTTTTCCACCATCTAATTAAAAGAAAAGATAAAAACCCAACACCCTCTCAACCAACAAAAATAAAAAATAAATTTTTTGAACTAACTAATAATAACATTTTTAAAAGAAAAATTATTAAAAGACGAAAAAAACTTGACATCTGAGGATCATCTATCATATAATAATAAGAAAATTGAACTATTGACCAAGTAACGTAACTCCCAACAAGAAAAAAACAAAAAGAAAAAAAATCAAAACAAAAAGATAAATTACCTAAATAACCTTTAAACTTTAACCAATTAAAAATAATTATTTTTATTTTAGGAGATCCTAATCTTAGATAAAAATAAAATCTTATTAAACATAATATACTTACTAACTTTAAAATTTTAATTCTTAAACGACCAAAATCATAAAAAAACAAGTTTTTTTTTCTTATTAAACCAAAAACCGAAAGAAATTTATTTTTTATTTTTAAATTTACAGTTCTCGAAAATACTTTCATTACTAGTGAAAAAAAAACAAATACCCTTATACTTATAAGCAAAAAATAAACTTTCATCCGAAATTTTAACGGAATTGAACCGCAAAACAATTAGCTTAGCAAACTCTTGTTAATCCTATAAATTTCTTTTCAAGGAAAAAAAATGGACTTTAACCATTAAAATTAATTCCACAAATTAACATTATAATTTAATTATATTTTCCTAAAAATTAATAAATAATAACAAAGGTTTTAAAATCAATAAAAACAGAGGAAATAAATGAAAAAAAATCAAAGAATACTCACGTAATTTTATTTCTTTTATTTTAGAAAAATTTTTTATAATCTTTTTTGACTGTGTTAACTGATAAATTAATAAAGAATAAATAGCACTTGTAACAACAGCTCCTCCAGCTAAAAAAACAAAAGAAAAATCCAGAAATCCCAAATTAGTTATTATTATTAATTCACCTAAAAATTTAGGAAAAGGAGGAAGACCTAAATTAGCTGCACAAGAAATTAACCACCAAAAAGCAAGAAATCTTATTATACACTTATAACCACGAACAAGACCTAAAGTTCGAGTATTTCTACGCTCATACAACAAATTTGCTAAACAAAAAAGACCAGAAGAAACTAAACCATGAGAAATCATTAAAACCATCGAACCTTTTAGAGAACTACAGAAACCAAGAAAAATACCTCCCGCAACTAATCTCATATGACCAACAGAAGAATAAGCTATTAAAGACTTTAAATCACTTTGACAAAAACAAATTACACCAGTAATAAAAGAACCTCAAACACAAAAAGAAACTAGAAAAATTTTTAAACTAAAAAATTTTACTAAACTAAAAAAACTCAATAAACGAATTAAACCATATCCCCCTAACTTTAAAAGTACAGCTGCAAGAAGCATAGAACCAGCTATAGTAGCTTCCACATGAGCCTTAGGTAATCAAAGATGAAAACCATAAACAGGCATCTTAACAACAAATATAATAAAAGTAAAAAACCATCATACAGAAGAAAAATCTTTAAAAGAAAACTCAAAAACAAAAAAATAATCAAAAAAAGGAAAAAAAAGAGAACCTAAAAAAACTTTTATTCTTAATAAAGAAACTAAAAAAGGTAAAGAACCTAATAAAGTATAAAAAATAAAATAAATTCTAGCCTGATAACGATCATACTGAGAACCCCAACGAGAAATTATTATTAAAATAGGAATTAAAGTCGCTTCAAAAGAAATATAAAATAAAGAAAGCTCCAAAGAACTAAAAGTTAAAAACAAACTAAAAAGAACAAAAGAAAGTAAAAAACAATATAAACGCTGACTAATAAAATTATAATAAGATAAATGACCTAAACTAGCAAGTAAAGTTAAAGGTAATAACCAACAACTCAAAACAACCAAAGGAACACTAGTAAAATCCAAACCAATATTATAAAAAATAGAACAAATTACACCTAAATCTTTACCAAAAATTACTAAACAAAATAAAAAGATAAAACAACTAAAAAAAACTAAAACACTTCAAACATAATTTCTAGATCCTAAAAAAGAAATCAACAAAACTCCAAAAGAACTAAATAAAATAACACCCATAACTTTTTTTCACCTAACTAGCTCAATCAAGACCCCCATTTATTCACTCATAAAGTAAACCAATAGAAAGAAAACAAATAAAAAACAAACTTAAAAAGACAACCAAAAACTGTTTTAAAATAAAAATAAAAGAATAAGGCAAAGGAAATAATAAAGCTATTTCCAAATCAAACAAAAGAAAAAGAATAGCAACAAGAAAAAATCGAAATGAAAAAGGTACACGAGCAGATTTTAAAGGATCAAACCCACACTCATAAGGAGAACTCTTTTGACTATCTGGTAAACGAGAAGGTAGAAAGTAAATTAAAAAACATAACAAACCAATAACAATTACTACCGTTAATAAAACAAAAAAAAACCCTTTCATTTTAAAGAGATGACAGAAAAATTATGTATCTGGCTTGAAACCAGAAAGATGGAAGTTTAAATCTTCCTCTCTTTTATCTACCCCATCAATATATAGAAATAAAAAGAAATAATCATACTACATCAACAAAGTGTCAATATCAAGCCGCAGCTTCAAATCCAAAATGGTGACCATTAGAAAAATGATAAAAAAAAAGACGAAAAAAACAAACAACAAGAAAAGTAGTACCTATAATTACATGTAAACCATGAAAACCAGTAGCAACAAAAAAAGTAGAACCATAAACACCATCAGAAATGGTAAAAGGAGCATCATAATATTCTCAAGACTGAAGACCAGTAAAATACAATCCCAATAAAACAGTAAAAAATAAACTTTGAACAGCCTCAAATCAATTATTCTCCACAATCCTATGATGACACCAAGTAATAGTAACACCTGAAGACAATAAAACAGCAGTATTTAATAAAGGTACTAAAAAAGGATCTAAAGGAGAAATACCAGAAGGAGGTCAACAAACACCCAACTCAACAGAAGGAGCTAAACTACTATGAAAAAAAGCTCAAAAAAAAGCAAAAAAAAACAAAACTTCAGAAGAAATAAATAAAACCATTCCAAAACGTAAACCTACACCTACAGAAAAAGTATGATTTCCTTGAAAAGTAGACTCACGAATTACATCACGCCATCAAAAAATTCTAACAAAAACCAAACAAGAAAGACCTAAAAAAACAACAAAAAACCCAAAACCATGAAACCACAAAACTAAACCAACAGTTCTAATTAAAGCACCTAAAGAAGCAATTATAGGCCAAGGACTTTGATCCACTAAATGATAAGGATGTTGATGATTCATAAAACTTATAAATCTATATACTTTTAAATATATTAAAGATTTTCCTGTAAATAAAAATGAATTAAAGCAGTAAAAACATAAGCCTGAATACAAGCAACAGCTATTTCCAAAACAAAAAGAAGAAAAAAAACAAAAAACAAAGGAACAAATAAATAATAAACATTAATAAAAGACCAAACAGTAGTAGCAAGTAAAAATATTAACAAATGACCAGCCGTTAAATTTGCAGCAAGACGTAATCCCAAAGCAATAGGTTGAGCAAAAAAACTCAAAGTTTCTATCCAAACCATCAAAGGAATAAGAACGAAAGGAGTACCTTGAGGAACAAAATGACTTAAACGACTATTAAAAGAAGAATAAAAACCAAAAATATTAACACCCAACCAAAGAGGAAAACCTAAACTAAAAGTTAAAGAAACATGACTTGTTCTAGTAAAATTATAAGGAAGAAGACCTAATAAATTTATAGATAATATAAAAACAAAAACAACTATTAAAACTCCTCCCCAAGGAGAAGTACCACTAGAAGTGGTTTGAAAAATCAAACTAACACAAAAAGACAAAAAACTAGACCAAAAAACTTGAAAACGTCCTCCTAATCAAGAATTACTAACCAAAAATAAAAACCAAAAAACTTTTAAAAACAAACACAAAAAAGAAATAGGAATAAAAAAAAAAGTATCCGGATAAAATTGATCAAAAATAGAACTTAAAACTACCATAATCACAATAAAGAATAAATAAAACAAAAAGAAGAAGTACTAAAAAATTTTCTATTATATAAAAAAACCTTATATTTCAAAAAATAAATATATATAAAAAAAAAGAAAAATCAACAAGAAAAAAAACTAAAACCTCACCAAAAAATATCAAGTTGTGGCATTCTCCAGTGATAGAATTTAACTATCATAATTAGATTAAGAGTCTAACACTTATAACAAATTAGCTAACTAGAGAAAAATTAATCTTTAACAAAACTAAAAACCCAACCTTCAAAAGTTTCAAAAGGAACTACTTCAATAACAATAGGCATAAATCTATGACTAGAACCACATATTTCAGAACACTGACCATAAAAAACACCATTACGAGGAGACAAAAAAGTAACTTGATTCAAACGACCAGGAACAGCATCCATCTTTACTCCTAAAGAAGGAACAGCTCAAGAATGAAGAACATCAGAAGAACTAACTAAAACCCGAATGGATTTATGACAAGGAACAACAACACGATTATCAACCTCCAATAAACGTAAAGAACCAAAAGATAAATCATCAGTAGAAATCATATAAGAGTCAAAATCTAAATTACAATAATCAGTATATTCATAACTTCAATATCACTGATGACCTAAAACCTTTATTGTTAAACAAGGATCTTTTACTTCATCAATCAAATACAAAAGTTGTAAAGAAGGAAAAGCTATAAAAACAAGAATAAAAGCAGGAATTATAGTTCAAATAGTTTCAACTCCTTGACTATCTAAAAAAAACCGATTAGTATTATTTATAAATAACAATCTAAACAAACCATAAAAAACAACAACAGTAATTAAAACAAGAACAACTAAAATATAATCATGAAAATAAATAAGCTCCTCCATTAAAGGAGAAGATGCATCCTGAAAACCAAACTGAGACCAAGTTGCCATTAAAATTTAAAAACGAAGTAAATTTAAAGAAAAAATTTTTTTACTCCCAAAAAAACGAGAAACTAAAACTAAAAAAGATAATCCAACTCTAACTTCACAAGCAGAAAAAGTAAGAAGAATTAATCTAAACCTTCTAAAAGAAAATTTTTTATAAATACCAACAAAAACAGAAATATTAATAAATAATGAAACTAAAAGCAACTCTAAACACAACATAATAGTTAACAAATGATAACGTTTTAAAAATATACCAAAAACACCAAGAAAAAAAACAAAACATATTAAAAAAAAAATAAACTTCATAAGAAGAATTTGGAATTAAACCAAAAACGAACGAGCCGAAACCGTTAATTTTAATTAAACTACTCTTCTAAATGGTTATTGAAACAACAAAAGGAGTTTCATCATAAGTATGATGAAAAGGAGGAAAAATTCTATATTGCCACTCTAAAGAAGAACTAACTTTCTCAGGAGAAAATACCTCTCGACGAACAATAAAAGCCTCTCAAATTAGAAAAACAAAAAAAACAACAGCAATAAAAGAAATAACAGAACCAAAAGAAGAAACCAAATTTCAACTCATATAAGCATCAGGATAATCAGCATAACGACGAGGCATACCAGCAAGACCTAAAAAATGTTGAGGAAAAAAAGTTAAATTAACACCTATAAACATAACAAAAAACTGAACCTTACCAAACTGAGGATGTAAACCAACTCCAGAAAATAAAGGAAATCAATGAGTAAAACCAGAAAATATAGCAAAAACAGCACCCATAGAAAGAACATAATGAAAATGAGCAACCACATAATATGTATCATGAAGAACTATATCCAAACTAGAATTAGAAAGAACAACACCAGTTAAACCTCCTAAAGTAAATAAAAATATAAAACCTAAAGCTCACAACAAAGGTAACTCAAAACGAACATCAGAACCCTGCAAAGTAGCCATCCAACTAAAAACCTTAATACCAGTAGGAACAGCTATTATCATTGTAGCCGCAGTAAAATACGCACGAGTATCAACATCCATACCAACAGTAAACATATGATGAGCTCAAACAAGAAAACCTAAAATACCAATAGCCACCATAGCATAAACCATTCCTAAATAACCAAAAGGCTCTTGCTTACCAGAATAATGAGCAACAACATGAGAAATCATACCAAAACCAGGTAAAATTAAAATATAAACTTCAGGATGACCAAAGAACCAAAATAAATGCTGAAACAAAATAGGATCTCCACCACCAGCTGGATCAAAAAAAGTAGTATTAATTTTTCGATCTGTAAGAAGCATAGTTATAGCACCAGCTAAAACCGGAAGAGATAATAACAAAAGAAAAGCAGTTATAAAAGCAGACCAAACAAAAAGAGGTAAACGATCAAAAGTTACACCAGGAGACCGCATTTTTATTACAGTAGTAATAAAATTTATTGAAGCAACTATAGAAGAAGCACCAGCAACATGTAAAGAAAAAATAGCAAGATCAACAGAACCACCAGCATGAGCTAAACCTCTAGATAAAGGAGGATAAATAGTTCAACCCGTACCAACTCCACTCTCAACACCAGCAGAAGCAAGCAACAATATAAAAGAAGGAGGCAAAAGCCAAAAACTCATTTTTTTAACACGAGGAAAAGCCAAATCAGGAGCACCTATCATGAGAGGAATTAACCAATTTCCAAAACCCCCTATCATTATTGGCATCACCATAAAAAAAATCATTATTAAAGCATGAGAAGTAACAACAACTTTATAAATCTGATCATCACCTAAAAAAGAACCAGGTTGAGCTAACTCAGTACGAATTATTATTCTTAAAGCAGTACCAACCATACCAGCCCAAGCACCAAAAAGAAAATACAAAGTTCCTATATCCTTATGATTCGTAGAAAACAACCAACGACCTAAATTATTCATTATTTATACAAAATAAAATCAAAAATAAAAAAATAATAAAAAAACTAAAATTAATACTAAACAAAAAACAAATAAATGAAAAAAATAATTTTAATAATAAAAATAATAAAAATAATTTTACCAATACTAATAGCAGTAGCTTTCATAGTTTTACTAGAACGAAAGATATTAGGATACATGCAATTACGAAAGGGACCAAAAATAGTAGGACCTTACGGCATAACACAAACAATAGCAGATGGAATAAAGTTATTTATAAAGGAAAAACTAAAGCCATCATCAGCAACACCAACACTATTTTTCTTATCACCAGCAGTATTTTTACTTTTAGCTTTAATATTATGAACAATTATTCCATGCCCAAAACCAAAAATAAAAATTAAATTATCTCTAATACTAATAATAGGAATATCAAGACTATCAGTATACTCACTACTAGGATCAGGATGAGCCTCAAAATCAAAGTATTCTCTAATAGGAGGAATACGAGCAGTAGCACAAACAATATCTTATGAAATAAGAATGACAACAATATTAATATCAATAGCCCTACTATCAACAAAATTTAAACTAAAAAAAATAATTAAATCACAAAAAAAAAGATGATTTCTAATTTCCTGTTTACCACTATCATATATATGATTTATATCATCTTTAGCAGAAACAAAACGAACTCCATTTGATTTAACAGAAGGAGAATCTGAACTAGTTTCAGGATATAAAGTAGAATATGCAGGAGGACCATTCGCACTATTCTTTTTAGCAGAATACGCAAAAATAATATTAATAAAAACATTAACAGTAATTTTATTTCTAGGAGGAAAACTACCTATAAAAATATTTCCAATAAAAAAAATAAGAATAGCTATAAAGACAAGAATAATGGCAAGAACATTCCTTTGAATACGAGCAAGATTTCCACGATTACGATATGATCAATTAATGTTTCTAAAATGAAAGAGATACTTACCATTTTCAATAAGATTTTTAATATGAAAAATAATTACAATAAAAAGAATAAAAATAATAAAACCAATAATATAACAAAGAACTTGAACCTTAAGGAAAGGCATCTAACTGATAACTAGATAAAATGAGGTTCAATTCCTCACAAGTTCTAATGAAACGAAAAATAACTACATTCTTTACAATAAAAATCTTACTAGGAACAATAATAGCAATATCAAGAAAAAAATGATTTCTAATATGAATAGGACTAGAAACAAAAACAATATCGATATTACCTATATTATTATCAAAAAAAAAACGACGAAAAACAGAAGCCTCAATAAAGTACTTCATAATACAAGCACTAGCAGCAGCAATAATCTTAAAATCAGCATTAATTAAAGTATGAAAAAAAGGATCATGAATAATAAAAACACCAATGAAAAAAGTAAGAAGAATAACAATAATAATAGCATTATTTTTCAAGTTAGGAATAGCACCATTCCATTTCTGATTTCCAGAAGTTATAAAAGGTATAAAATTAACAAAAGGACTAATATTAACAACATGACAAAAGATTGCACCAACAATAATATTAATAAAAAAAAAAAAAAAAAATAGAAAAATAATAATAATATGCACAACAATTTCAATAATAATTGGATCATGAAAAGGACTAAAACAAACACAAACACGAAAGATAATGGCATTCTCATCAATAAATCACCTAGGATGAATTATTTTAATATCAATGTTTAACCAAAAAATATCAATAATAATGCTATTAATCTACATAATTATAAAAACAGCAATATTTATAAAACTAATAATAAATAAAACAACAAATATTTCAAAAACAAAAAAGAATAAAATAACAAAACCATGAAAAGCATCAACACTATCAATACTTTTATTATCATTAGGAGGATTACCTCCATTAACAGGATTTATAAAAAAGTTCATAAGATTAAAAACAATAATAAAAAGAAAAAAAACCATAATTTCAATTCCTCTAATTATAGGAAGATTAATAAGATTATTTTTTTACCTACGAATATCATTTAATACAAAACTAACAAAATTTCCACAAAAATCAATAATTTTAATTAATTTACGAAAAAAAAAAAAAAAAAAAATAAAATCAATATTAAAAACAATTTCAATTACAGGAATAATTATTACTCCAATTATAATTAAATTTATAAAATAAAACAAATTGGCTGAAAGACTAAGCAATAGATTGTAAATCTAAAAACAAAGGTTTAATTCCTTTATTTGTTATAAAAAAATAATAACTCAACAAAAAACATTTTAAAAAAAATTTTTTTTATAAAAATAAAAAATTAATCTTTTAATAAGTATAATTATTAGAAAATTTATTATAAGAAGTTATTTTAAGTACTGAAAAGGAAATTTGAAAAATTTAAATAAAAACTTTAATAAAAGAAGATATTAATATACTTACCTTTTGTATGATGGTTTAACAACAAAAATAGAAAATTTTATTCAAAACCCGAAACCAAGAGATCTAATGAAATTCCAATATAATGATTGTAAAATGTCTTACTGTTACAAAAGTAAACAAAGAAATTTCATTAGCCATTAAAAGTGAAACGAGCTTGGTAATAGCTGGTTTCCCATAAAATGAATTTTAGTTCAAGCTTATAATTATGAAATTTTTAATTTAAATTCATAATATTATAGAGCTAAACCAAAAGGGATAAGCTTTTTGGTTATAGGAAAAAACCTAAATTAAATAGTTTAAATCAAAAATAAAAAAAAAGAATAATAAAAACTTAGTAGGCCTAGAAGCAGCCACCAAAAAGAAAGCGTTAAAGCAAAGTAAATTCATAAACAATAATTAATGAAAATAAAAATTTTAACTTTTTTTTTAATGGGATAATAATTTTTTTATTATAAAATAATGTTAAAATTAGTATTTAAATATTATTAGGTTAAAAAATTTTAAACTATTCTAACAAAAGAAATGGAAGAATGAAAATATTTTTCTCAAGAAAATAATTTTTAATTATAGTTAAAACCCAAAACCGGAAACCTAAAATAAAACAAAATAAAAAGAAGGAACTCGGCAAATACTAGTTTCGCCTGTTTACCAAAAACATCGCTCTTTGAAAAAACTTTGATAAAGAGTACTGCCTGCCCAGTGACAAAAAGTTAAACGGCCGCGGTATTTTGACCGTGCAAAGGTAGCATAATCATTTGTTCTTTAATTGAGGACTAGAATGAAAGGCAAGACGAAAACTTAACTGTCTCCTTTTTAAAAAAAGAAATTAATGTTTTTGTGAAGAAACAAAAATAAAAATGTAAGACGAGAAGACCCTGTCGAGCTTAAGAAAATTCTTATATTAAAAAAAATTTTTGTTAAACTAAATTTTACTAATAAAATTAAAAATAAAAATATCTTTGGTTGGGGCAACCACGAAGAAAAAAAAACCTTCGTTCAAAAAAAAAAATATACTAATTTAAAAGCTTAAAAAAGAAAAAAGATCCAGAAATACTGATCAAAGAAAAAAGTTACCGCAGGGATAACAGCGTTATTCTCTTTAAGAGCCCGTATTGACAAGAGAGTTTGCGACCTCGATGTTGGACCGGGGCATCCAAGAGGTGTAGCAGCCTCTAAAGGTAGGTCTGTTCGACCTTTAAAGCCCTACGCGATCTGAGTTCAGACCGACGCAAGTCAGGTCAGTTTCTATCTACAACAAAAGAAGTTTTATTAGTACGAAAGGAATTTAAAACTAAAGTCAACTTTTCAAAAAGAACTTTAAATAAAATACTGAAAAAAAATAAAGAAAAACTTATCTTATTAGTATAATTGTACATTTGACTTCCAATCAAAAAGACTTAGTTTAATTCTAAGATAAGATAGTTAAAATAGCAAAGAAGTTAATGCAGAAGATCTAAGCTCTTCTATCAAAGGTTCAAATCCTTTTTTTAACTACAAAAGTAGCTTAACGATAAAGCAAAGCACTGAAAATGCTTTAATAGCGGGTTTAAGTCCCCTCTTTATGTAGAAAACTTGGTCCTAATTTCCTTTACTTTTTTATTTATAATGATACATGCAAAGAAAAATTTCTAACCCAGTGGAAAAACAAATAAAATTAAAAATAAAAATAAAAATAAATAAAGAAAATGAACTTCTTAAATTATATATATTAACCACAACAGCAGTACTAAATATTAAGCAATTAGTAAAAACTAGACTTAATAATAAAAATAAAAATATTGGTGAAAATACGTGCCAGCCACCGCGGTTATACGTAAAATATAAAAAGTAAAATAAACTTAAAGTGAAAATAAAAAATAAGTATTTTAAAAATAAATTTAACAGTCAAATGTATAAAATAAAAGAAAACCTATTGCACGAAAGTAAAATACAATAATAAATTTCACGTAAATTTAATAACAAACCAGGATTAGAGACCCTTTTATGTTTAATCGTAAACAAAAAAAGTACTACGAGCCAAAAGCTTAAAACTTAAAGGACTTGGCGGTTTTTTAGACCTTCCTAGAGGAGCCTGTTTTATAATCGACAATCCACGAAAAACCTTACCTTTTTTAGATATCAGCTTGTATATCATCATCGTCAGCTCACCTTAATAAAAGAAGTAAGCATAAAGGAAAACTCCAAAACGTTAGATCAAGATGCAGCTAATAAAAAGGAAAAAAATGGGCTACAATACTCTCTTACGAATGCGAAACTTTAAATTAATAAATGAAAAGAAGAAGGATTTAGTAGTAAGAAAATTTAAATAAAAATAATCTGAAAAAAGCTCTGAAATACGTACACACCGCCCGTCACTCTCTTTTTAAAAGGAGAAAAGTCGTAACAAGGTAAGAGTAGGGGAACCTGTTCTTGGAAGTTCCTGTAGTTGAAAACAATAGTTGTTCTTCAAACAACAGGTTTGAGTTAAAAACTCAACAGGAACTTGCTCTGTAAGCAAAAGAAATGCAATCAATCTTGTAAATTGAAAAATAAAGGTTAAAATCCTTTATAGAGCTTTTAAGCAATTTTTTGAGTGTATAGTATATATAAGTATATAAGAGCTCTTTAACCCTCCAACCCCCCCCATATACCATCAACTTTTTAGTTATTTTTGAAAAACCCCCATCTCTATTAAAATATACATTAATAATAAATTTTAATTTAATACAAAGTTTTATTTTTAATTATTATCTTATTAAAATATTTTATTTCTAAATTAAAATTTTACTCTTTTTATCATGTTAGACTTACAATATAATTTTATTAGAAAGAAAATTAGTTAAATTTAATAACAATGGGTTGTCAAACCATAATAGCTAGTTAAATTCTAGCATTTTCTTATACAAAAATAAAGGGAGGTTTTTATCCTTCCATTCTTAGGACATGAGCCTAAAAGCTTATTCTATTAGCTTACTTTATTTTTTCAAAATGTAGCTATGAAGAAAGCTTCTCTTTTACACAGAGAAAATGTCTGTGCAACTCAGACCATATTGAAGAAGTTCTAACGGAATTTAACCGTATCTAAAGATTTGCAATCTAATATGTTTACTTTACACCACAGAACCCAGAAGTTATAGAATTTCAATCTATAATTAAAGCTTTGAAGGCTATTAGTTTTTTAACTTAAACTTCTGTGGAAATAGTTTTAAAAATAAAAACATTTGCTTTGCAAGTAAAATATCTAGATTAAAATTCTAGTTTCTACAAAAACTAAAAAAAGGATTTGAACCTTTGTTAAAAGATCCTAAATCTTTTGCATTTACCCTCTTTGCTATATTAGCTTCTGAATTGACAAGTATTGATCTTGCTATCTTTTGGTTAACGGCCAAAAACCTAAACCCATAAGGCTTCAACTCAATTTTAAGAAATAGTATAAAAGGAAGTACTAAGAATTTTGATTTCTTAAGAACAAGTTCAAATCTTGTTTTCTTATTTATCAAAAAGAAAAGAATTAAACTCTTATCAATGACACCCAAAGCCATTATTTTATTTAAACTACTTCTTGTAATAAAAAACAAAAAATTTTTCTAAATAAGAAATTAAAGGAAATCAAAAAAAAAAAATAGAAAAATAAAAAATTGAAGCAATCTGACCTAATTCTATATAAGGAGATTCTACAGGCTGACCACCTAATCAAGTTAATATAAAAAAACAAACTACTAAACATCAAAAAACTAATTGAGAAAAAGGACGAAAAACTTTAGATTGTTGATTTGAAGTGTGTAACAGAGGTATAATAAATAAAACTGCAATAGCTCCAACCAAAGCCAAAACTCCTCCTAACTTTTTTGGTATTGAACGAAGAATAGCATAAGCAAATAAAAAATATCACTCAGGTTGAATATGTTCAGGAGTAACTAAAGGATTAGCAGGAATAAATTTATCAGGATCTTTAAAAGCATTTGGAAAAAAAAGTGCAATAAGTCCTAAAAACCTAACAATAATAAAAAACCATAGAAGATCCTTTATTGTATAATAAATATGAAAAGGTACCTTATCAAAACTAGAATCAATACCAGTAGGATTTTTTGATCCTGTTTGATGTAAAAATAAAAGATGGACAACTCTTAAGGCAACAATAATAAAAGGAAGAATAAAATGAAAAGTAAAAAAACGTACAAGAGTAGCTTTATCAACAGAAAAACCTCCTCAAACTCATTGAACTAAAAAAACTCCTAAATAAGGAATAGCAGATAACAAATTAGTTATTACAGTTGCACCTCAAAAAGACATTTGTCCTCAAGGAAGAACATATCCAACAAATGCAGTCCCCATAACCAAAAATAATAATATAACCCCAATTTTTCAAGTTTCATAATTAACATAAGACCCATAATAAATTCCACGACCTATATGTATATAAATACAAATAAAAAATAAAGAAGCTCCTTTCGCATGAATATTACGTAAAAGCCAACCATAATTTACATCCCGACAAATATGACCTACAGAAGAAAAAGCTAAACTTACATCAGCCGTATAATGCATAGCCAAAAAAATACCAGTTAATAATTGAATTATTAAACATAAACCAAGTAAAGAACCAAATTTTCACCAAATAAAAAAATTTCTTGGACAAGGAAGAGAAATAAAAGTAGATTTAATTACCTTCAATAAAGGATGACTCTTTCGAATAGGACCAACCAT